GCTAGTGTAGCTTAATTAAAGCATAACACTGAAGATGTTAAGATGAACCCTAAGAAGTTCCACGGGCACAAAAGCTTGGTCCTGACTTTACTATCGGCTTTAACTCAACTTACACATGCAAGTATCCGCACCCCTGTGAAAATGCCCTCAATCCCCCAGCCGGGGACGAGGAGCTGGCATCAGGCACACTCAAACTCAGCCCAAGACGCCTTGCTTCGCCACACCCCCAAGGGAACTCAGCAGTGATAAACATTAAGCCATAAGTGAAAACTTGACTTAATTAGGGTTATATAGGGTCGGTAAAACTCGTGCCAGCCACCGCGGTTATACGAGAGACCCTAGTTGATAAACACGGCGTAAAGAGTGGTTAGGAAATATAATTAATAAAGTCAAATGACCTTTAGGCCGTTGCACGTATTCTGAGAACATGAAGCCCCACTACGAAAGTAACTTTATTACCTCCGACCCCACGAAAGCTAAGAAACAAACTGGGATTAGATACCCCACTATGCTTAGCCCTAAACCTAGATATTTATTCTACAAAAAATATCCGCCAGGGAACTACGAGCGCTAGCTTAAAACCCAAAGGACTTGACGGTGTCTCAGACCCACCTAGAGGAGCCTGTTCTAGAACCGATAATCCACGTTTAACCTCACCACCCCTTGTTTTCCCCGCCTATATACCGCCGTCGCAAGCTTACCCTGTGAAGGACAAACAGTAAGCAGGATGGGTATACCCCAGAACGTCAGGTCGAGGTGTAGCTTACGAGGTGGGAAGAAATGGGCTACATTTTCTTCATCAGAATATACGAATGGCATTATGAAACTTAATGCCTGAAGGTGGATTTAGTAGTAAAAATCAAATAGAGAGTCATTTTGAATTAGGCTCTGAGACGCGCACACACCGCCCGTCGCCCTCCCCAACAAAACTGAACTAAGTAAATAACCCATAAATTATTTTAAACGGGGAGATAAGTCGTAACATGGTAAGTGTACCGGAAGGTGTACTTGGAACATCAGAACGTGGCCGAGACAGTTAGGCACCTCCCTTACACTGAGACTAGATCCATGCAAGTTGGATCGTTCTGAGCCAAACAGCTAGCTCAACCACCAAAACCCACACCACAATATTTATAAGTTTTACAAAACCTAAATTTGAATAATTAAACCATTCTCCTGCCTTAGTACGGGCGACAGAAAAGGCACTAGAAGCAATAGAACAAGTACCGCAAGGGAAAGCTGAAAGAGAAATGAAATAACCCATTTAAGCCTAGAAAAGCAGAGATTTATACTCGTACCTTTTGCATCATGATTTAGCTAGAACCTCAGAGCAAAGAGAATTTTTAGTTCTTACCCCCGAAACCAAGTGAGCTACCCCGAGACAGCTGATATATTAGAGCCAACCCGTCTCTGTGGCAAAAGAGTGGGAAGATCTCCGGGTAGCGGTGACAGACCTATCGAACTTGGTGATAGCTGGTTGCCTAAGAAATGGATATAAGTTCAGCCTCGTATTCCTCCTCCCACAAGCACTAATGCCCTATGGAATGAAGAAAATAACGAGAGTTATTCAAAGGGGGTACAGCCCCTTTGAACCAGGACACAACCTGACCAGGAGGTTAAGAGTCATATTCAATAAGATCGACCGCTTTAGTGGGCCTAGAAGCAGCCATCCACCTAGAAAGCGTTAAAGCTCAAGCGGACTCAAAATCTATTATCCTGATATATTTCCTCTAAACCCCTACCAGCATTAGGCCACTCCATGTCCACATGGAGGAGATACTGCTAAAATGAGTAACAAGAAGGTATCCCCTTCTCCTTGCCCACGCATAAATTAGATCGGACCCACCACTAATAATTAACGAACCCAACTAAAGAGGGAAAAGTGGTTACAAATTAAAACCAGGAAAACCCCACACCAACCAATCGTTAACCCTACACCGGAGGGCTTTAAGGAAAGATTAAAAGAAAAAGAAGGAACTCGGCAAACACAAGCCTCGCCTGTTTACCAAAAACATCGCCTCCTGCAAAAATCAATGTATAGGAGGTCCTGCCTGCCCAGTGACTAAATTAAACGGCCGCGGTATTTTGACCGTGCAAAGGTAGCGCAATCACTTGTTTTTTAAATAAAGACCTGTATGAATGGTGAAACGAGGGCTTAACTGTCTCCTTTTTCTGATCAGTGAAATTGATCTACCCGTGCAGAAGCGGGTATAAAAATACAAGACGAGAAGACCCTATGGAGCTTAAGACAAAAAATCAACTATGTTAAAAACCCCTATTAAGGGAACAAAACAAAACAGCAACTGATTAGCGTCTTCGGTTGGGGCGACTACGGGGGAAAACCAATCCCCCACGTGGAGTAGAACACAATTCTAAAACCATGAGGTACACCTCTAAGTCACAGAACTTCTGACCAAATGATCCGGCAACCAGCCGATCAACGAACCAAGTTACCCTAGGGATAACAGCGCAATCCCCTCCAAGAGTCCATATCGACAAGGGGGTTTACGACCTCGATGTTGGATCAGGACATCCTAATGGTGCAGCCGCTATTAAGGGTTCGTTTGTTCAACGATTAAAGTCCTACGTGATCTGAGTTCAGACCGGAGCAATCCAGGTCAGTTTCTATCTGTACTGCTATCTCTCCTAGTACGAAAGGACCGGAGACATGAGGCCCCTGCTACAGACACGCCCCACTTTTACTCAATGAAGCCAACTCAATTAAGTAAAAAAGAGCATAATACCCCAAAAGATATTTGGAGTTGAGGTGGCAGAGTCCGGTAAATGCGAAAGACCTAAGCCCTTTTTTTCAGAGGTTCAAATCCTCTCCCCAACTATGTACCTACTATTTACCAACCTAATTAACCCATTAGCCTACATTGTTCCCGTCCTATTAGCAGTAGCCTTCCTTACCCTAATTGAACGAAAGGTGTTGGGCTACATGCAACTACGAAAAGGCCCAAATGTAGTAGGACCCTATGGCTTACTCCAACCCATCGCAGATGGTGTTAAACTATTTATTAAAGAACCCATTCGCCCATCCACTGCATCCCCGTTTCTATTTATTATTACACCTATACTAGCACTAACACTTGCTATACTATTATGAGCTCCGATACCAATTCCATACCCTGTGACTGACCTCAATCTTGGAATCTTATTTGTACTAGCCCTATCAAGCTTAGCTGTTTACTCAATTTTAGGCTCTGGATGAGCATCAAACTCAAAATATGCCCTAATTGGGGCCCTCCGAGCTGTAGCACAGACCATCTCTTATGAAGTCAGTCTAGGTCTAATTCTTTTATCTATTATTGTATTTACAGGAGGCTTCACCCTTCAAATGTTTAATACAGCACAAGAAGCTATTTGACTTTTACTTCCAGCCTGGCCATTAGCAGCAATATGATATGTCTCCACCCTTGCAGAAACCAATCGAGCCCCATTTGACCTTACTGAAGGTGAATCAGAACTAGTTTCCGGGTTCAATGTAGAATATGCAGGAGGCCCGTTCGCCCTATTTTTTCTAGCTGAATACGCTAATATTCTCCTTATAAATACCCTTTCAGCCATTCTATTTCTTGGAGCTTCACACATTACACACCTCCCAGAACTCACATCAATTAATCTTATAACCAAAGCCGCACTTCTCTCAATCCTATTCCTCTGGGTCCGAGCCTCTTACCCGCGATTCCGATACGACCAACTCATACACCTAATTTGAAAAAATTTCCTACCACTTACCCTTGCACTTATTTTATGACATATGGCCCTCCCAATCGCATTTGCGGGCCTCCCACCCCAACTCTAATACTATAATGGAGCTGTGCCCGAATGTTCAAGGACCACTTTGATAGAGTGACTCATGAGGGTTCAAGCCCCTCCGGCTCTTAGAAAGAAGGGACTCGAACCCATATTCAAGAAGTCAAAACTCTTGGTGCTCCCATTACACCACTTTCTAGAACAAACCAATTAAGTAAGATAAGCTAACTTAAGCTATTGGGCCCATACCCCAAAAATGAAGGTTAAAACCCCTCTCCTACTATATGGCTCAACTTGTAAAACTCACGATGCTCTCCTCACTCGGCCTGGGAACCACATTGACCTTCCTAAGTTCTCACTGGCTCCTAGCTTGAATGGGGTTAGAAATTAGCACACTAGCTATTCTCCCCCTTATAGCTCAACACCACCACCCACGAGCATCGGAGGCAACCACTAAGTACCTCTTAATCCAAGCCTGCGCTACAGGAATACTCCTGTTTGCTACAGCCCTCAACGCATGAATAGACATAATATGGAATATTGTCGAAATGAAAGACAGCATTGCAATTGCTCTCGCTACACTGGCCCTAGCATTAAAACTTGGACTTGCACCATTCCACTTCTGACTTCCAGAAGTTATACAAGGCCTAGACCTTACAACAGGGCTAATTTTGTCAACATGACAAAAACTAGCACCATTTGCCCTCCTCTTCCAAATTTCACACGCAACTCTTCCTAACCTTCTGACAGCCATTGGCCTCACCTCGGCTGCACTAGCAGCCTGAGGAGGGCTTAACCAAACTCAACTACGAAAAATCTTAGCCTACTCATCAACCGCACACCTTGGATGAATAATTATTGTTATTCAATACTCACCCAACCTGGCAATAATGTCACTAGGAATCTATATCTTCATGACCATAGCAGCCTTCCTTATCCTAAAAGAAACCTCATCCACAAAAATTAGTGTTCTTTCCCTATCCTGATCAAAAAGCCCAATAATAGCAGTAACCCTGATTCTCATCTTACTTTCATTAGCTGGCCTACCACCTCTAACTGGCTTTATAATTAAATGATATATTCTTGAAGAAATAACAAAACAAAGTATGACACTATCTGCCACTTTAATTGTTATAACCGCCCTAATTAGCCTGTACTTCTATATCCGCTTAGGCTACTTTACAGCTATTACCCTCTTTCCCAACACAACAAAAATCAAAGCATTATGACGTCGAAAAAACAAACAAGACAAAATCCCACTAGCCACCGTCACTACAGTAGCCCTAACTTTTTTACCAATGGCACCTCTTATTGTGGCCCTTGCTAATTCCTACGCCTAATTCCTCACACATCAGAGACTTAGGTTAACCATAAACCAAAAGCCTTCAAAGCTTTAAATGGGGGTTAAAATCCCCCAGACTCTGCCACACATAAAACTTGCAGGACTTTATCCCACATCTTCTGAATGCAACCCAGACACTTTAATTAAGCTAAAGCCTTTCTAGATGGGAAGGCCTCGATCCTACAAATTCTTAGTTAACAGCTAAGTGCCCTATCCAGCGAGCATCCATCTACCTTTCCCGCCTCTCCAAAAAGGCGGGAAAAGCCCCGGCAGGTAATTAGCCTGCGCCTTTGAATTTGCAATTCAATGAGCCTATACACCACGGAGCTGATAAGAAAAGGACTTAAACCTTTGTTAGTGGAGCTACAATCCACCGCCTGAACCCTCGGCCACCCTACCTGTGGCAATCACCCGCTGATTCTTTTCTACTAATCATAAAGACATCGGCACCCTTTATCTAGTATTTGGTGCCTGAGCTGGGATGGTTGGAACTGCTCTAAGCCTATTAATTCGGGCAGAGCTTGGCCAGCCAGGATCCCTTCTAGGCGATGACCAGGTATATAATGTTCTGGTAACCGCACATGCTTTTGTAATAATCTTCTTTATAGTTATGCCTGTAATGATTGGGGGCTTTGGAAATTGACTTGTACCACTTATAATTGGTGCCCCAGACATGGCCTTCCCACGAATAAATAACATAAGTTTCTGACTGCTTCCCCCATCTTTCCTTCTCCTTCTAGCATCATCTGGCGTAGAAGCTGGGGCGGGGACAGGTTGAACTGTTTACCCCCCTCTTGCTGGGAACCTTGCACACGCAGGGGCCTCCGTGGACCTTACAATCTTCTCACTTCACCTAGCTGGTGTCTCTTCAATCTTAGGAGCAATCAACTTCATTACAACCATTATTAACATAAAACCCCCAGCCATCTCACAATACCAAACACCTCTATTTGTCTGGGCCGTTCTCATTACAGCTGTCCTCCTCCTTCTATCCCTCCCTGTCTTAGCAGCCGGCATTACTATACTTCTTACAGACCGTAACCTTAACACTTCATTTTTTGACCCTGCAGGAGGTGGAGACCCCATTCTTTATCAACACCTATTCTGATTCTTTGGACACCCCGAAGTATACATTTTAATTTTACCAGGCTTTGGAATGATTTCCCATATCGTTGCCTATTATTCGGGCAAAAAAGAACCATTCGGCTATATAGGAATAGTTTGAGCTATAATAGCAATTGGCCTTCTAGGCTTTATTGTCTGAGCCCATCACATGTTCACAGTAGGTATAGATGTTGATACCCGAGCATACTTTACCTCTGCTACAATAATTATTGCCATCCCCACAGGAGTAAAAGTGTTTAGCTGACTAGCTACCCTTCACGGAGGTTCTATTAAATGAGAAACCCCACTCTTCTGGGCTCTGGGGTTTATTTTTCTCTTCACGGTGGGCGGCCTAACAGGAATTGTACTCGCCAATTCTTCCCTAGATATTGCTCTTCACGACACCTACTACGTAGTTGCACACTTCCACTATGTCTTATCAATGGGGGCTGTATTCGCCATTATAGGAGCTTTTGTTCACTGATTCCCACTATTCTCAGGCTACACTCTCCACGGTACATGAACAAAAATTCATTTTGGGGTAATATTTATTGGTGTAAATTTAACCTTCTTCCCACAACACTTCCTAGGACTAGCCGGAATGCCACGACGATACTCAGACTATCCAGACGCTTACGCTCTTTGAAATACAATTTCATCTATTGGCTCTCTTATGTCTCTAGTTGCTGTAATTATATTCTTATTTATCTTATGGGAAGCCTTTGCTGCTAAACGAGAAGTCTTATCCACCGAACTAACCTCTATAAATGTCGAATGACTACATGGGTGCCCTCCGCCTTATCACACATTTGAAGAACCCGCTTTTGTACAGGCCCCACTTCACGAGAAAGGAAGGAATCGAACCCCCTCATACTGGTTTCAAGCCAGCCGCATAACCATTTCTGCTTCTTTCTTCCCTAAGATGCTAGTAAAATGGCCATTACACTGCCTTGTCAAGGCAGCATTGCAGGTTAAAACCCTGCGCATCTTAAGCTTTTTAGCTTTATGGCACATCCCTCACAATTAGGATTCCAAGACGCGGCCTCACCTGTTATAGAAGAACTTCTCCACTTCCACGACCACGCATTAATAATTGTTTTTCTTATTAGCACTTTAGTTTTATACATTATTATTGCTATGGTTTCTACCAAACTAACAAACAAATATATTCTGGACTCCCAAGAAATTGAAATCGTATGAACAATTCTACCAGCAGTTATTCTATTCTTAATTGCCTTCCCATCCCTACGTATTCTTTACCTTATGGATGAGGTTGGCAGCCCACATTTAACTGTAAAAGCATTAGGTCATCAATGATACTGAACCTATGAATATACAGACTACCAAGATCTTAGCTTTGACTCTTACATAATCCCCACCCAAGATTTAACTCCTGGACAATTTCGGCTCCTTGAGACAGACCACCGTATAGTCATCCCCATGAATTCCCCCATCCGAGTCCTTATTGCATCTGATGACGTCCTCCACTCCTGAGCTGTACCAGCCCTAGGCGTAAAAACAGACGCTATACCAGGCCGACTAAATCAGACAGCATTTATTGCCGCACGCCCCGGAGTTTACTACGGACAATGCTCTGAGATCTGCGGGGCCAACCATAGCTTCATACCAATCGTCGTAGAAGCCGTCCCCTTAGTTCACTTTGAAAACTGATCATCTTTAATACTTGAAGACGCCTCACTAGGAAGCTGTAAGGGTTCAGCATTAGCCTTTTAAGCTAAAAGTTGGTGGCTCCCGATCACCCCTCGTGAAATGCCGCAACTAATACTAACCCCATGATTTTTTATTTTAGTAGCCTCTTGAATAATTTTTTTAGTAGTTATCCCGCCTAAAGTAATGAAACACTACTTCAATAATGAGCCCGAAATGGCCAGTGCACACAAGCCAAAAATTAACGCTTGAGACTGAATGTGGCATTAAACTTCTTTGACCAATTCCTTAGCCCCACACACCTGGGAATTCCCCTTATTCTTATTGCCATAATTTTCCCATGAATTCTCTACCCATCCCCAACAAACCGATGACTAAACAACCGATTAGTAACCCTACAGGGACAATTCTTTAACCGCTTCACTCAACAACTTCTTCTCCCTCTAAACCAAGGAGGTCATAAATGAGCACTAATCCTAATATCACTAATGGTGTTCCTTCTATCTATTAATATGCTAGGACTGCTACCTTATACCTTCACACCAACAACCCAACTCTCCCTAAATATAGGATTTGCTGTACCATTTTGACTAGCCACAGTGATCATTGGAATACGAAACCAACCCACTGCAGCCTTAGGCCATCTTCTCCCAGAAGGAACCCCAGTACCTCTTATCCCAGTACTCATTATTATTGAAACAATTAGCCTATTTATTCGACCCATTGCACTTGGAGTTCGACTCACAGCCAACCTGACAGCAGGTCACCTTCTAATTCAACTTATTGCAACCGCCGTCTCCGTCCTCTTACCAACCATAACCACTGTAGCACTTTTAACGCTCACAGTACTACTCTTGCTGACAATTCTTGAAGTTGCAGTTGCAATAATCCAAGCATATGTCTTTGTGCTGCTTGTAAGTCTTTACCTTCAAGAAAACGTTTATGGCCCACCAAGCACACGCATACCACATAGTTGACCCAAGCCCTTGACCCCTAACCGGTGCAGTAGCCGCTCTTTTAATAACATCAGGTCTAGCAATCTGATTCCATTTTCACTCTACCACACTAATAACCCTTGGCCTTATTCTTCTTCTCTTAACTATAATTCAATGATGACGCGACATCATCCGCGAAGGCACATTCCAAGGTCACCACACCCCACCCGTCCAAAAAGGCCTACGCTACGGCATAATTCTTTTTATTACATCAGAAGTTTTCTTCTTCCTTGGATTCTTCTGGGCTTTTTACCACTCAAGCCTAGCACCAACTCCTGAACTTGGAGGATGCTGACCACCTACAGGAATCATTACACTTGACCCGTTCGAAGTCCCTCTTCTTAACACTGCTGTTCTCCTAGCCTCCGGGGTAACAGTCACCTGAGCCCACCACAGCCTAATAGAAGGGGAACGAAAACAAGCTATCCAAGCCTTAACCCTTACTATCCTTTTAGGCTTTTATTTTACAGCACTTCAAGCTATAGAGTACTATGAAGCCCCCTTCACCATCGCTGACGGTGTCTACGGCTCAACCTTCTTTGTTGCCACAGGCTTTCACGGACTCCATGTTATTATTGGCTCTACATTCTTAGCAGTCTGTCTTCTCCGGCAGATTCGGTACCATTTTACTTCTGAACACCACTTTGGGTTTGAAGCAGCCGCCTGATATTGACACTTTGTAGACGTCGTGTGATTATTCCTTTATGTATCTATCTACTGATGAGGCTCATATCTTTCTAGTATCTAATGTTAGTACAAATGACTTCCAATCATTTAGTCTTGGTTAAAACCCAAGGAAAGATAATGAACTTAATTACAACCCTTTTTTTAATTACAACTATTCTATCACTGCTCCTAGCAACAGTGTCATTTTGACTCCCACAAATAAACCCGGACGCAGAAAAGCTGTCACCTTATGAATGCGGGTTTGACCCGCTCGGATCAGCCCGCCTTCCATTCTCCCTACGATTTTTTTTAGTCGCAATTCTATTTCTTCTATTTGACCTAGAGATTGCCCTACTTCTACCCCTACCTTGAGGGAATCAACTTCTTAACCCCGCCTCTACCCTATTCTGAGCTGCATTCATCCTTATCCTTCTTACCCTGGGATTAGTTTATGAATGACTCCAAGGAGGACTTGAATGAGCTGAATAAGGGGCTAGTCCAACAAAGACCTCTGATTTCGGCTCAGAAAATTATGGTTAAAGTCCATAGCCCCCTTATGTCTCTTACTCTTTTCAGTATTACCTCAGCTTTTGCATTAGGGCTTACGGGCCTAGCCTTTCATCGAACCCACCTGCTATCAGCTCTTCTATGCTTGGAAGGAATAATGTTATCCCTATACGTAGCCCTTGCCCTCTGAATACTACAGCTAGGATCAACCACTTTCTCTGCTGCCCCCATACTCCTTCTTACTTTTTCTGCCTGTGAAGCTAGTGTAGGACTAGCCCTTCTTGTTGCTACAGCACGAACCCACGGAACTGATCACCTTCAAAGCCTAAACTTATTACAATGCTAAAAGTCCTAATCCCAACAATCATACTTTTCCCGACCATTTGATTAGCCCCCCAAAAATGGTTATGATCCACAACAACAGCACAAAGCCTTCTAATTGCCTTAATTAGCCTAACCTGATTTAAATGGGACACAGAAACAGGTTGAATAACATCCAACCCTTACTTAGGGACAGATCAATTATCAACCCCCCTTCTGATTCTCACCTGCTGGTTACTGCCATTAATAATTCTTGCTAGCCAAAACCACATCAGCCCAGAACCTCTAAACCGACAGCGAACCTATCTCTCACTTATGGCGTCCCTGCAAACTTTTCTTATTTTAGCATTTGGTGCCACTGAAATCATTTTATTCTATATTATATTTGAAGCAACACTAATCCCCACACTCATAATTATTACTCGATGGGGAAATCAGGCTGAACGCCTTAACGCAGGGACCTACTTCCTATTTTATACACTAGCCGGCTCCCTCCCATTACTAGTTGCTCTCCTCCTTTTACAGCAAGAAACTGGTACCCTCTCCATGTTAGTGCTCCATTATTCACAAGCAATAACCCTAAATTCCTGAGGCGACAAAATCTGATGGGCCGGCTGCCTTATTGCATTCCTCGTTAAAATACCACTTTACGGTATTCACCTGTGACTCCCCAAAGCACATGTAGAAGCCCCCGTTGCCGGATCTATAGTACTAGCCGCAGTCCTTCTTAAACTTGGGGGATACGGCATAATCCGAATAACAATTATTCTAGACCCACTAACTAAAGATATGGCCTACCCGTTTATTATTCTAGCCTTATGAGGCATTATTATAACAGGCTCCATTTGCTTACGACAAACCGACCTAAAATCACTAATCGCCTACTCCTCCGTAAGCCACATAGGCCTAGTAGCAGCAGGAATTCTTATCCAAACCCCCTGAGGACTCACAGGCGCAATTATTTTAATAATTGCTCACGGCCTAGTATCTTCAGCCCTTTTTTGCCTAGCTAATACAACCTATGAACGAACTCATAGCCGAACAATAATTTTAGCCCGCGGATTACAGATACTTTTCCCGCTCATGGCTGCATGATGATTTATTGCCAACCTAGCCAATCTTGCTTTACCTCCTCTGCCCAACTTAATAGGAGAATTAATGATTATTTCATCTCTATTTAACTGATCATGATGAACTATTATCTTAACAGGATTAGGCACTCTAATTACAGCTGCCTACTCCCTTCACCTTTTCCTAACATCCCAGCGTGGACCTACCCCTGCCCATATCATGGGACTCTACCCCTCCCACACCCGAGAACATCTTTTATTAGCTATACATCTAATTCCCGTAATCCTCCTCATCACAAAACCAGAGCTAATGTGGGGATGATGCTTTTGTAGATATAGTTTAAGAAAAACATTAGATTGTGGTTCTAAAAATAAGGGTTAAAGTCCCCTTATCCACCGAGAGAGGTCTTGAGACAACAAAAACTGCTAATTCTTGAACCCATGGTTAAACTCCACGGCTCACTCGTGCTTCTAAAGGATAACAGCTTATCCATTGGTCTTAGGAACCAAAAACTCTTGGTGCAAGTCCAAGTAGAAGTTATGTACATCACACCTATAATACTATCATCATCACTAGTCCTTACACTTAACATTCTCCTTTACCCACTATTAATATCTCTTAGTCCAACACCCCAAAAACCCCAATGAGCTACAACCCATGTAAAAACAGCTGTAAGCACTGCATTCTTTATTAGCCTTCTTCCACTAATAATATTCCTAGATCAGGGCACAGAAAGTATCATAGTTAACTGACACTGAATAAATACTTCAACCTTTGATATTAATATTAGCTTTAAATTTGACCACTACTCCCTAATTTTTACACCAATTGCCTTATTCGTAACATGATCTATTTTAGAATTTGCATCTTGATACATACACTCAGACCCCTATATGAACCGCTTTTTCAAATATCTTCTCCTCTTTCTAGTGGCAATAATCATCTTGGTCACCGCTAATAATATATTTCAACTCTTTATTGGCTGGGAAGGTGTAGGCATCATATCCTTTCTTCTAATCGGATGATGATACGGACGCTCGGATGCTAACACAGCAGCCCTACAGGCAGTCTTGTATAATCGAGTTGGAGATATTGGACTAATCCTGAGTATGGCCTGAATGGCCACCAATATAAACTCATGGGAAATCCAACAAATTTTTTTTCTCTCCAAAGACTTCAACATAACTCTGCCCCTATTTGGCTTAATTCTTGCTGCCACCGGAAAATCAGCCCAATTTGGCCTCCACCCCTGACTTCCCTCAGCCATAGAAGGCCCCACCCCTGTCTCCGCCCTATTACATTCCAGCACTATAGTTGTAGCAGGTATTTTTCTCCTAATCCGACTCCACCCCTTAATGGAAAACAACCAGCTAGCCCTGACTACCTGCCTATGCCTCGGAGCTCTGACAACCTTATTTACTGCCACCTGCGCCCTAACCCAAAATGATATCAAAAAAATTGTAGCTTTTTCAACATCTAGTCAACTAGGCTTAATAATGGTCACTATTGGCCTCAACCAACCCCAACTAGCATTCCTTCACATCTGTACCCACGCCTTTTTCAAAGCGATACTTTTCCTCTGCTCCGGCTCAATTATCCACAGCCTTAATGATGAACAAGACATCCGAAAAATAGGAGGACTCCACAAACTTATACCCTTCACCTCCTCCTGCCTAACCATTGGAAGTCTTGCCCTAACAGGAACCCCCTTCCTAGCAGGTTTCTTCTCTAAAGACGCCATCATTGAAGCCCTAAATACCTCTCACCTTAACGCCTGAGCCCTCACCCTTACCCTTATCGCTACTTCTTTTACTGCTGTGTATAGCTTCCGAGTAGTCTTTTTTGTGACAATGGGAACACCACGATTTCTTCCCCTCTCCCCCATTAACGAAAACAACCCAGCTGTAATTAACCCTATCAAACGCCTAGCCTGGGGAAGTATTATTGCAGGACTTATTATTACATCCAACTTCCTACCCCTTAAATCCCCTGTTATAACAATACCCACAACCCTCAAACTAGCAGCTCTCTTTGTTACAATTATAGGCCTTCTTTCCGCTATAGAATTAGCTGCAATAACCTCAAAACAATTTAAAACTACCCCCACCCTCCCTCTACACAACTTCTCAAATATATTAGGATTTTTTCCTTCAACCGTTCACCGACTGGCACCTAAACTTAACTTATCTTTAGGACAATTAATTGCCACACAACTTTTAGACCAATCATGACTTGAAAACTCAGGCCCTAAAGGACTTGCATCTACACAAACCAAAATATCCACATATGCCAGCGACCCACAACAAGGAATAATTAAAACCTATTTAACCACTTTCCTCCTTACCAGCATTCTAGTTATTCTCTTAATACTTCTCTAAACTGCCCGAAGTGCCCCCCGACTTAAGCCTCGAGTTAACTCTAAAACAACAAAAAGGGTGAGCAACAACCCCAAACCTCCCACTACTAACACCAACCCCCCTAATGAGTATAAAAGAGCTACTCCTGTAACTTCTGTCCGCAGTACAAAAAAATCTTTCTCATCTGCAACAAATCAAGACCCATACCACCACTCACGAAAATATCAACCAGCTCCTCCTACTGCTAACGAGTAAACCGCAACATAACCAATTACCGATTGATCCCCTCAACTCTTAGGATGAAGCTCCGCAGCTAAGGCTGCTGAATAAGCAAATACAACAAGCATTCCTCCCAAATAAATTAAAAATAACACCAAAGACAAAAAGGACCCTCCATGGCCAACCAAAATACCGCAACCTACACCTGCTGCTATTACCAACCCCAATGCAGCAAAATAAGGCGCAGGATTGGAGGCTACAGCTACTAAACTGGCCACTAAACCTAATAAAAGTAAATAAAGAAGAAAATTCATGATTCCTGCCCGGATTCTAACCGAGACCAATGACTCGAAAAACCACCGTTGTATTCAACTACAAGAACCTCTAATGGCCAGCCTACGAAAAAAACACCCCCTCCTAAAAATTGCTAACGACGCACTTATTGACCTACCTGCCCCTTCAAATATTTCAGCATGATGAAACTTTGGCTCCCTTCTCCTTCTCTGCCTGATTATACAAATCCTCACCGGATTATTCCTAGCTATACACTACACCTCTGATATTTCAACAGCTTTCTCTTCTGTGGCCCACATCTGTCGAGATGTAAACTATGGATGGATTATCCGAAACATACATGCTAACGGAGCATCATTCTTTTTTATCTGTATCTACCTGCACATTGGCCGAGGCCTCTATTACGGATCCTATCTTTATAAAGAGACATGAAATATCGGCGTCGTCCTCCTCCTCCTAGTGATAATAACCGCATTCGTCGGCTATGTCTTACCATGAGGGCAAATGTCTTTTTGAGGTGCCACAGTAATTACAAATCTCCTCTCCGCCGTCCCCTACATAGGAGATGCACTAGTACAATGAATCTGAGGCGGCTTCTCTGTTGACAATGCAACCCTAACACGATTCTTTGCCTTCCACTTTCTCTTTCCATTTGTAATTGTAGCGGCAACCCTCCTCCATGCTCTCTTCCTGCACGAAACGGGCTCAAATAACCCAGCCGGGCTAAACTCGGACTCAGATAAAATCTCCTTTCACCCATATTTTTCTTATAAAGACCTTCTTGGCTTCATAATTTTACTTACCGCACTCGCATCACTAGCTCTATTCTCCCCCAATCTCCTAGGAGACCCAGAAAACTTCACACCCGCCAACCCACTTGTTACACCCCCTCACATTAAACCAGAATGATACTTTCTATTTGCCTACGCCATCTTACGATCCATCCCAAATAAACTAGGCGGAGTTCTAGCACTCCTATTCTCTATCTTGGTACTTATACTAGTACCTCTTCTTCATACATCTAAACAACAAGGCTCAACATTCCGACCTTTAACCCAATTTTTATTCTGAGCTCTAGTCGCAGACGTTATAATTCTTACATGAATCGGAGGTATACCTGTTGAACACCCATTTATTATTATTGGCCAAATCGCATCCGTCCTCTATTTTATACTCTTCCTTATCCTCAACCCGCTAGCCGGCCTCGTGGAAAACAAACTTCTCAACTAACGCCTCAGTAGCTTAATATTAAAGCACCGGTTTTGTAATCCGAAGATCGGAGGTTAAATCCCTCCCTGGAGCCAGAAGGGAAAGATTCTAACCCCCACCACTAACTCCCAAAGCTAGTATTCTAAATTAAACTACCTTCTGCAATAGTCCAATAAGTTATAATATGTTTTGGGAAAAACCCAAAATGCAAACATAACACGTATGTATTAGTACATATTATGCATAATTATACATATATGTATTAGTACATATTATGCATAATTATACATAATAAATCCTTTCAAACATAGAACTAAGAAGAATAAAATAGAATAAGGACATTACACCAACAATTATCAAATAAGGGTAACATAAGCCATTCAATAAAATTTCACAAGCCAAATGGAGTTAAACCGATAACTGGAATATTTCGCATGAACTCCACAGCAGAATTTTCCTATGCAAGGCCCCAACTATAATTGGTACACAAAATTTTAATGTAGTAAGAGACCACCAACCAGTATAGTTAAAGGTTAACGGTTATTGATAGGTCAGGGGCAATAATTGTGAGGGTCACACTACTGAACTATTACTGGCATCTGGTTCCTATTTCAGGGCCATATGAAAGTAAACATTCCCCATTCGGATAACTATATCTGGCATCTGATTAATGGTGTTGACTCGATTGTCCATGACCCACCATGCCAAGGCATTCTTTAATATGCATAGGGTTTTCCTTTTTTTAGGTCTCTTTCATTTGACACCGGTCACTTTCTGTTAGTAAAATTTAGATAAGGTAGTATATTTCCTTGTAGTAAAATAATTCATTATGTAAGTCTTCATAGACATTACTGAAGAATTGCATAATATTATATCAGGTGCATAAACATTAAAAATTCGACCCGAAATCCCTTAAATACCCCCCCCCCCCCCCCCCCCCCCTTTTTTTGGGGGGGGGAAGGAGGGCCATATCCCACCTAAGTAATTACCAATAACACTACCACCTAATGAACCAAAATCATACTCTATTATAATATACATTATATACTTAAAATTTTTTACATTGTAATGCGCGACTTGCTCCCATTTACACCATAAAATACCAACCCCTAAT